GCTATCGTAGCTTAAATAAAGCATAACTCTGAAGATGTTAAGATGAGCCCTAATAAGCTCCGAGGGCACAAAGGCTTAGTCCTAACTTTATTGTCAGCTTTAGCCAAATTTACACATGCAAGTTTCCGCACTCCCGTGAAAATGCCCCAGAGTCCCCTGAATGGGGACGAGGAGCTGGTATCAGGCTCAAACAACCAATTAGCCCACGACGCCTTGCTAAGCCACACCCCCAAGGGAGTTCAGCAGTGATAGACATTAAGCCATAAGCGAAAGCTCGACTTAGTTAAAGCTAAGAGGACCGGTAAAACTCGTGCCAGCCACCGCGGTTATACGAGAGGTCCAAGTTGACAAACGCCGGCGTAAAGCGTGGTTATGATTCCTACAAAACTAAAGCCAAATGCCCACAAAGCTGTTATACGCTCTCGAGGGCCAGAAACCCACCAACGAAAGTGGCTTTACACACCTGAACCCACGAAAGCTATGAAACAAACTGGGATTAGATACCCCACTATGCATAGCCATAAACATTGATACCCCAGCACATCGGTTATCCGCCCGGGTACTACGAGCATAAGCTTAAAACCCAAAGGACTTGGCGGTGCTTCAGACCCACCTAGAGGAGCCTGTTCTATAACCGATAATCCCCGTTCAACCTCACCTCTCCTTGTCTAAACCGCCTATATACCGCCGTCATCAGCTTACCCTGTGAAGGTCTCATAGTAAGCTTAATTGCCATAATCCAAAATGCCAGGTCGAGGTGTAGCGTATGGAGAGGGAAGAAATGGGCTACATTTAGTGCACCCACTATACACGGACGATGAGTTGAAAAACCCTGCAGAAGGAGGATTTAGCAGTAAGCGGAAAATAGAGCGTTCCCCTGAAATAGGCTCTGAAGCGCGTACACACCGCCCGTCACTCTCCCCAAAAATTGACACTAACACTCTATAATACCCTACTACCAGGAAGGGGAGGCAAGTCGTAACATGGTAAGTGTACCGGAAGGTGCACTTGGCAAAATCGAGGTGTAGCTTAACAATGAATAGCATCTCCCTTACACTGAGAAGGCTTCCGTGCAAACCGGGACACTTCGACACCCAACAGCTAGCCCACCACATCAAGACCAATAAACCCCTATAAATAAACCCACACCCCCCAAACGCAACAAAACAAACCATTTTTCCACCCAAGTATGGGCGACAGAAAAGGACAAAGGAGCAACAGAAAAAGTACCGTAAGGGAAAGCTGAAAAAGAAATGAAACAAACCAGTAAAGAAAGACAAAGCAGAGATAAGCCCTCGTACCTTTTGCATCATGATTTAGCCAGAAACATTCGAGCAAAATGAATTTTAGTTCGACTCCCCGAAACTAAGCGAGCTACTCCGAGACAGCCTATTATAGGGCCAACCCTTCTCTGTGGCAAAAGAGTGGGAAGAACTCCGAGTAGAGGTGACAGACCTACCGAGCCTAGTGATAGCTGGTTGCCTGAGAAATGAATAGGAGTTCAGCCTCTTGGCCTTCTACTTTCACCCCGTCCTCAACCCAGACGACCTAAAGAAGTCAAGAGAGTTAATTGAAGGGGGTACAGCCCCTTTAAATAAAGACACAACTTTAATAGAAGGTTAAAGATCATAATTACAAAGGACGCATGTTCTAGTGGGCTTAAAAGCAGCCATCCAAATGAAAAGCGTTAAAGCTTAGACGTCCTACTAATCCAAGATTCCGATAGCACAATCTTAACCTCTAGATCCTAACAGGCCGCCCCATGCATACATGGGGGTGACCCTGCTAAAATGAGTAATAAGAGGGTAAAGACCCTCTCCCCGCACAAGTGTAAATCAGAACGAACCCCCACTGAAAATTAACGGCCCCAAACGAAGAGGGAAGTGGACCAAAGATATATTGACCAGAAGGACGTCCAAAACAACCCGTTAACCCCACACTGGCGTGCCCCTGGGAAAGACTAAAAGAAAGAGAAGGAACTCGGCAAACACCTAAGCCTCGCCTGTTTACCAAAAACATCGCCTCTTGCAAAAATAATGAATAAGAGGTCCCGCCTGCCCTGTGACTACGTGTTTAACGGCCGCGGTATTTTGACCGTGCGAAGGTAGCGCAATCACTTGTCTTTTAAATGGAGACCTGTATGAATGGCATAACGAGGGCTTAACTGTCTCCTCTTTCCAGTCAATGAAATTGATCTCCCCGTGCAGAAGCGGGGATAACCTCATAAGACGAGAAGACCCTATGGAGCTTTAGACATAAAGCAGATCATGTTAAGGACCCTCACACAAGAATCAAAACAGGACGAAACCTGCCAGAATGTCTTTGGTTGGGGCGACCACGGAGGAGAACACATCCTCCATGCGGAACGGGACCCATCAGGTCCCATAACCAAGAGCCTCCCGCTCTAAGTATCAGAAACTTTTGACCCACCAGATCCGGCCGAAGCCGATCAACGGACCGAGTTACCCTAGGGATAACAGCGCAATCCCCTTTCAGAGCCCATATCGCCAAGGGGGTTTACGACCTCGATGTTGGATCAGGACATCCTAATGGTGCAGCCGCTGTTAAGGGTTCGTTTGTTCAACGATTAAAGTCCTACGTGATCTGAGTTCAGACCGGAGCAATCCAGGTCAGTTTCTATCTATGCCATGCTCTTCCCTAGTACGAAAGGACCGAGAAGAGGAGGCCCATGCTCGAGATACGCCTCACCCTCATTTAATGAAATCAACTAAAATGAGAAAGAGGGCATATCCCGAGCGTCCGAAAACACGACGTGTTGGGGTGGCAGAGCCCGGTAAATTGCAAAAGGCCTAAGCCCTTTCCACAGAGGTCCAAATCCTCTCCCCAACTATGATTTCAACGCTAATTACCCACATCCTCAACCCACTGGCCTACATTGTCCCCGTCCTCCTAGCCGTGGCCTTCCTGACCCTCCTTGAACGAAAAGTACTAGGCTACATACAACTACGAAAAGGTCCGAACATTGTAGGACCCTACGGGCTCCTCCAGCCTATCGCAGATGGAGTAAAATTATTCATCAAGGAGCCTGTCCGACCCTCAACCTCCTCCTGAATACTATTCCTCCTCACCCCCATGCTAGCCCTTACCCTAGCTCTGACCCTCTGAGCACCCCTACCAATACCATACCCCGTAATCGACCTAAACCTTGGGATCATATTCATCCTGGCTCTTTCGAGCCTGGCCGTTTACTCCATCCTGGGCTCAGGTTGAGCCTCTAATTCTAAATATGCCCTAATCGGGGCCCTCCGAGCCGTAGCACAAACAATCTCCTACGAAGTGAGCCTTGGACTAATTCTGCTCAGCACAATCATCTTCACAGGGGGATTTACCCTCCACACATTTAACGTAGCCCAAGAAGCCGTATGACTCATCCTCCCAGCCTGACCATTAGCAGCAATATGATACATCTCAACTCTCGCCGAAACAAACCGTGCCCCCTTTGACCTCACGGAAGGGGAATCGGAGCTAGTATCTGGGTTCAACGTCGAATACGCCGGAGGCCCCTTCGCACTGTTCTTCCTCGCAGAATACGCAAACATCCTACTCATGAATGCCCTCTCAGCTACACTCTTCCTAGGAGCCTCCCACGTCCCAACAATCCCCGAACTTACGGCCATGAATTTAATAACTAAAGCGGCCCTACTATCAATCCTATTTCTCTGAGTACGAGCTTCATACCCGCGATTTCGATACGACCAACTAATACATCTGATCTGAAAAAACTTCCTCCCCCTCACCCTTGCAATAATTATCTGACATCTGGCAATGCCAACTGCATTAGCGGGACTTCCACCCCACTTGTAAAACAAAGGAGGTGTGCCTGAAATCAAAGGACTACTTTGATAGAGTAGAACATGTGGGTTAAAATCCCTCCACCTCCTTAGGAAGAAGGGACTCGAACCCTGCCCGGAGAGATCAAAACTCTCAGTGCTTCCACTACACCACTTCCTAGTAAAGTCAGCTAATTAAGCTTTTGGGCCCATACCCCAACAATGTTGGTTAAACTCCTTCCTATACTAATGAATCCTTACGTTATACTTACGCTTCTGCTTGGTCTAGGACTAGGCACCTCAATTACCCTCACCAGCTCGCACTGACTCTTAGCCTGAATGGGACTTGAAATAAATACACTGGCCATCATCCCACTAATAGCCCAACACTCCCACCCTCGAGCCGTAGAGGCCACCACAAAATACTTCCTCACACAAGCCACCGCAGCCGCCATACTTCTGTTTGCAAGCACTACGAACGCCTGACTCACAGGACAATGGGAAATCCACCAAATGTCGCACCCCCTACCTCTGACCCTTATCACAATTGCACTCGCACTAAAAATTGGACTGGCTCCCTTGCACACCTGACTACCAGAAGTCCTCCAAGGCCTAGACCTCACAACCGGACTTATCCTCTCAACATGACAAAAACTAGCCCCCTTCGCTCTTCTCCTCCAAATCCAACCAGCAAACTCAGCAATTCTCATCTCCCTGGGCCTAGCCTCCACTCTCATTGGTGGCTGAGGAGGACTAAACCAAACTCAGCTGCGAAAAATCCTAGCCTACTCCTCGATCGCACACCTAGGCTGAATGATTATAGTCCTACAATTCTCCCCCTCCCTCACCCTACTCACCCTGCTTACATACCTAGTCATGACATTCTCCACATTCCTTGTATTCAAACTAAACAACGCCACAACCATCAACGCCCTCACTATCTCCTGAACAAAGGCCCCAGCAATAACATGCCTTACCCCCCTCATTCTGCTCTCCCTAGGAGGACTACCCCCGCTAACGGGCTTTATACCAAAATGGTTAATTCTTCAGGAGCTAACCAAACAAGACCTCGCAATGACAGCCACAATCGCCGCCCTCACCGCCCTACTAAGCCTGTACTTCTACCTACGGCTGTCCTATGCCATGACACTTACGATGTCCCCCAACAACCTCTCTGGCACTACCCCCTGACGCCTCCCCTCCACTAAAACTTCCCTCCCCCTAACCATCTCAACTACCTCTACTATAATACTGCTCCCCCTCACACCAGGCATTACAGCACTACTAACACTTTAAGGGACTTAGGTTAGAATTAAGACCAAGAGCCTTCAAAGCCCTAAGCGGAAGTGAAAATCTCCCAGCCCCTGACCCACATCTCTAAGGCCTGCAGGACACTAACCCACATCTCCTGTATGCAAAACAGATACTTTAATTAAGCTAAGGCCTTAACTAGACGGGCAGGCCTCGATCCTGCAAAATCTTAGTTAACAGCTAAGCGCTCAAGCCAACGAGCATCCATCTACTTTCCCCCGCCTGCCAGGCGGGAAAAGGCGGGGGAAAGTCCGGGCAGGGGTTAGACTGCTACTTTGAATTTGCAATTCAACATGTAAAACACCTCCGAACTTGGTAAGAAGAGGACTCAAACCTCTGTCTATGGGGCTACAATCCACCGCTTAAGGGCTCAGCCATCCTACCTGTGGCAATCACGCGTTGATTCTTTTCGACCAATCACAAAGACATTGGCACCCTCTATTTAGTATTCGGTGCCTGAGCCGGCATAGTCGGCACGGCCCTGAGCTTGCTTATCCGGGCAGAACTAAGCCAACCCGGCGCTCTCCTCGGAGACGACCAGATTTATAATGTTATCGTTACAGCACATGCGTTCGTAATGATCTTCTTTATAGTAATACCAATTATGATTGGAGGCTTCGGCAATTGACTCATCCCACTAATGATTGGTGCACCTGACATAGCCTTCCCTCGAATGAACAACATAAGCTTTTGGCTCCTCCCACCCTCCTTCCTCCTTCTACTAGCCTCGTCTGGCGTGGAGGCCGGGGCAGGTACAGGATGAACGGTTTACCCGCCCCTGGCAGGAAATCTGGCCCATGCGGGAGCATCCGTTGATCTAACTATCTTCTCCCTCCACCTCGCAGGTGTCTCTTCCATTCTTGGGGCTATCAACTTTATTACAACAATTATTAACATGAAACCCCCTGCCATCTCCCAATACCAAACCCCGCTATTCGTCTGAGCTGTATTAATTACGGCAGTTCTCCTCCTTCTCTCCCTACCCGTCCTCGCAGCAGGCATTACAATGCTTCTTACGGACCGAAACCTAAACACCACCTTCTTTGACCCAGCAGGAGGAGGAGACCCCATCCTCTATCAGCACCTATTCTGATTCTTCGGACACCCCGAAGTCTACATTCTTATCCTCCCCGGGTTCGGAATAATCTCCCACATCGTTGCATACTATGCAGGCAAAAAAGAACCCTTCGGCTACATGGGCATGGTCTGAGCTATGATAGCAATTGGCCTTCTAGGCTTTATCGTCTGAGCACACCACATGTTTACGGTGGGTATGGACGTCGACACCCGAGCATACTTCACATCAGCCACAATAATCATTGCTATTCCCACCGGAGTAAAAGTCTTCAGCTGACTTGCAACTCTCCATGGAGGATCTATCAAATGAGAGACCCCCCTCTTATGAGCCCTAGGCTTTATTTTCCTCTTCACAGTGGGGGGTTTAACAGGCATTGTCCTTGCTAACTCATCCCTAGACATTGTTCTCCACGACACTTACTACGTTGTTGCCCACTTCCACTACGTACTATCTATAGGAGCAGTCTTTGCCATCGTAGCAGGATTCGTTCACTGATTCCCTCTATTTACAGGATACACCCTACACTCTACATGAACTAAAGTCCACTTCGTTGTGATGTTCATTGGTGTTAACCTCACCTTCTTCCCACAACACTTCCTGGGACTAGCAGGCATGCCTCGTCGTTACTCTGACTACCCTGATGCCTATACTCTATGAAATACTGTGTCCTCTATTGGATCTATGATTTCACTAGTGGCGGTAATCATGTTTATTTTCATTATCTGAGAAGCATTCGCCGCTAAACGTGAAGTACTCACAGTAGACCTCACCGTGACAAACGTAGAGTGACTACACGGCTGCCCTCCTCCATACCACACATTTGAGGAGCCTGCCTTCGTCCAAGTCCGATCAAACTAATCGAGAAAGGAAGGAGTCGAACCCCCATAAACTGGTTTCAAGCCAGCCACATAACCGCTCTGTCACTTTCTTATAAGATACTAGTAAAACGTTCATAACACTGCCTTGTCAAGGCAGAATTGTGGGTTAAACCCCCACGTATCTTAGCTCTAATGGCACATCCATCACAATTAGGCTTTCAAGATGCAGCTTCACCTGTAATAGAGGAACTACTTCATTTCCACGACCACGCCCTAATAATTGTATTCTTAATTAGCACATTCGTTCTTTACATTATTATCGCAATGGTATCCACCAAACTAACCAACAGCTACATCCTAGACTCCCAAGAGATCGAAGTTATTTGAACCGTGCTGCCCGCAGTGATCCTTATCCTAATTGCTCTTCCCTCCCTACGCATCCTTTACCTCATAGATGAAATCAACGACCCTCATCTCACCATTAAAGCAATAGGACACCAATGATATTGAAGCTACGAATACACGGACTACGAAGACCTAGGCTTCGATTCTTACATAATTCCAACCCAAGACCTAACTCCAGGCCAATTCCGCCTCCTTGAAGCAGACCATCGAATGGTAATCCCAGTCGACTCCCCAGTACGTGTCCTAGTGTCTGCAGAAGATGTCCTTCACTCCTGGGCAGTCCCCGCCCTAGGCGTAAAAATAGACGCAGTCCCCGGACGCCTAAACCAAACAGCCTTTATTACCTCCCGCCCTGGGGTGTTTTATGGACAGTGCTCAGAAATCTGCGGCGCTAACCATAGCTTTATGCCCATCGTAGTAGAAGCCGTCCCTCTAGAACATTTTGAGAACTGATCAACACTTATGCTCGAAGATGCCTCGCTAAGAAGCTAAACTGGGTTCAGCGTTAGCCTTTTAAGCTAAAGATTGGTGTCCCCCAACCACCCCTAGCGACATGCCCCAACTCAACCCCGCCCCTTGATTTGCCATCCTAGTCTTCACATGACTGGTCTTCCTAACTATTCTTCCCCGAAAAGTGCTAGCACACTCCTTCACAAATGAGCCCACCGCTCAAAGCACAGAAAAACCTAAAACAGAACCCTGAAACTGACCATGATCCTAAGCTTCTTTGACCAATTTGAAAGCCCCCTATTCCTGGGTATCCCATTGATAGCATTAGCCTTAACCCTTCCTTGAATTCTCCTACCAAAACCTTGCACCCGATGAGTTACTAACCGATATGTCACCCTCCAAAGCTGATTCATCAAACAATACACGCAACAACTAATACTTCCTATCAACAAGCCCGGCCACAAATGAGCCCTCCTGCTTACCTCACTAATACTATTCCTGATTACACTCAATATGCTGGGGCTTCTCCCATACACCTTCACCCCGACAACTCAATTGTCACTTAATATAGCCCTAGCCGTCCCCCTCTGACTAGCCACAGTGATTATCGGAATGCGCAATCAACCAACCGCATCCCTAGGACACCTCCTGCCAGAAGGTACACCCCCTCTTCTCATCCCCGTCCTTATTATCATCGAGACTATCAGCCTATTCATTCGACCCCTAGCCCTAGGTGTCCGACTCACAGCAAATTTAACGGCAGGCCACCTCCTAATTCAATTAATCGCCACAGCCGCCTTCGTACTAATGTCCATCATACCAACTGTCGCCCTGCTAACAGCAACTGTATTATTCCTGCTTACACTCCTAGAAGTGGCTGTTGCAATAATTCAAGCTTACGTATTCGTCCTTCTTTTAAGCCTTTACCTACAAGAAAACGTCTAATGGCCCATCAAGCACATGCATATCATATAGTCGACCCAAGCCCGTGACCCCTCACTGGTGCAGTCGCCGCCCTCCTAATAACATCAGGCCTTGCAATCTGGTTCCACTTCAACTCCACCACACTAATGACACTTGGAACAGCCCTCTTACTCCTTACAATATATCAATGATGACGAGACATCGTACGGGAAGGGACCTTTCAAGGACACCACACACCCCCCGTCCAAAAAGGACTTCGATATGGCATAATCCTTTTCATTACCTCAGAAGTATTCTTCTTCCTCGGGTTCTTCTGGGCATTCTACCACTCCAGCCTTGCCCCCACCCCCGAACTAGGCGGCTGCTGACCCCCAGCAGGTATCACACCACTAGACCCATTCGAAGTCCCTCTTCTCAACACCGCCGTACTCCTGGCCTCAGGGGTGACAGTAACATGGGCACACCATAGCATTATGGAAGGCGAGCGAAAGCAGGCCATCCAGTCCTTAGCACTAACCATCCTTTTAGGTTTCTACTTCACCTTCTTGCAAGGCCTAGAATACTACGAAGCCCCATTCACAATCGCTGATGGGGTTTACGGGTCCACTTTCTTCGTCGCCACTGGCTTCCACGGACTACACGTAATTATTGGATCAACATTCCTGGCCATCTGTCTCCTACGCCAAATTCAGTACCACTTTACCTCTGAACACCACTTTGGGTTCGAAGCAGCCGCCTGATATTGACACTTCGTAGACGTTGTTTGACTGTTCCTTTATATCTCAATCTACTGATGAGGATCTTAATCTTTCTAGTATTAACGTTAGTATAAGTGACTTCCAATCACCCGGTCTTGGTTAAAACCCAAGGAAAGATAATGAGCATCGTTACAGCCATTATAATTATCTCAATTCTCCTCTCCACAGTCCTCGCCCTAGTATCCTTTTGAGTACCTCAAATAACGCCGGACCACGAAAAGCTTTCACCCTACGAGTGCGGCTTCGACCCTCTAGGCTCCGCCCGTCTTCCCTTTTCCCTCCGATTCTTCCTTGTCGCAATTTTATTTCTTCTCTTCGACCTAGAAATCGCCCTCCTCCTGCCCCTCCCATGAGGAGATCAGCTGGACTTCCCCCTCACAACTTTCATCTGAGCATCCGCCATCCTTACACTCCTCACCCTCGGACTAGTATACGAATGAATCCAAGGGGGCCTAGAATGGGCAGAATAGGCAGTTAGTTTAAGACAAAACATTTGATTTCGGCTCAAAAACTTGTGGTTTAACTCCACAACCACCTACATGACCCCCGTACACTTTGCCTTCTCATCATCATTTATACTAGGTTTACTTGGACTAACCTTCTACCGCACACACCTTCTGTCCGCGCTACTTTGTCTAGAAGGCATAATACTGTCCTTATTCATTGCCCTATCCATCTGAACCCTTCAATTGAACTGCACCAACTTTGCCATGGCACCAATAATTCTATTAGCCTTCTCAGCCTGTGAAGCAAGCGCTGGCCTGGCCCTCCTAGTAGCCACTGCTCGAACACACGGAACCGACCGACTACAAAACCTCAATCTCCTACAATGCTAAAAATCCTCATTCCTACAATTATACTAATCCCAACCACCTGGCTCTCACACCACAAATGAGTCTGACACACAACAACAATCAACAGCCTCCTTATTGCAGTAGCAAGCCTCGCTTGAATAAAAAAACCATGGGACATCGGATGGTCAAACCTCAGCCCCTTTATAGGAACCGACCCCCTCTCCACCCCCTTACTGGTTCTTTCTTGCTGACTCCTCCCTCTAATAATTATCGCTAGCCAAAATCACATAAATTCAGAACCCGCCCACCGCCAACGAACATATATCTCCCTAATAATCACACTTCAAGTCTTCCTCATTCTTGCCTTCAGTGCAACCGAAGTTATTATATTCTATGTTATATTCGAGGCCACTTTGATTCCCACCCTACTAATCATTACCCGCTGGGGTAATCAAGCAGAACGATTGAATGCTGGCACCTATTTCTTATTCTACACTCTGGCAGGTTCTTTACCACTACTAGTTGCCCTCCTCCTCCTACAAAATAACATAGGAACCCTCTCCCTCCTTACTCTTCAGTACGCTAAACCAATACTATACTCCGCTTACGCCGATAAGCTCTGATGAGCAGCCTGCTTAATCGCCTTCCTAGTTAAAATACCACTCTATGGGGCCCACCTCTGACTCCCCAAAGCACACGTAGAAGCCCCAGTTGCAGGCTCAATAGTACTAGCAGCAATCCTCCTGAAACTAGGAGGCTATGGCATGATACGAGTCCTCATAGTCCTAGACCCCCTAACAAAAGAGCTAAGCTACCCATTCATCATTCTAGCCCTCTGAGGTGTGATCATAACAGGATCGATTTGCTTACGACAAACAGACCTAAAAGCCCTAATCGCCTACTCATCTGTCAGCCACATGGGTCTCGTAGTAGGAGGCATCCTAATCCAAACCCCCTGAGGATTTACTGGTGCCTTAATCCTTATAATCGCCCACGGATTAACCTCTTCCGCCCTCTTCTGCCTCGCAAACACCAACTACGAACGAACACATAGCCGAACAATAGTCCTAGCCCGGGGACTGCAAACGGCCCTCCCCTTAATAACAACCTGATGATTTATCGCAAGCCTCGCAAACCTGGCCCTACCGCCCCTACCCAACCTCATAGCTGAACTAATGGTTATCACCAGCCTATTTAACTGATCCTGATGAACCATTGCCCTTACAGGAGGTGGCACCCTAATTACTGCCGCCTACTCCCTCTACATATTCCTAATAACACAACGGGGACCCCTTCCAGCACACATTATTGCCCTCCCCCCAACTTTCTCTCGAGAACATCTCCTAATGACCCTCCACCTAGTTCCACTGTTAATGCTCATTGCAAAACCAGACCTAATCTGGGGCTGGCTCAGCTGTAGACATAGTTTAACTCAAAATATTAGATTGTGGTTCTAAAGACAGGGGTTAAACCCCCCTTGTCCACCGAGAGAGGCCAGTTCGCAGCGAAGACTGCTAATCTTCGTTACTTTGGTTAGACTCCGAAGCTCCCTCGGCCAGGGCTCCTAAAGGATAACAGCTCATCCATTGGTCTTAGGAACCAAAAACTCTTGGTGCAAATCCAAGTAGTAGCTATGCACCCCACCACACTAACCATAACCTCAAGCCTCATACTCATTTTCCTGCTCTTACTCTACCCAGTTCTAACAACCTACACCCCAAAGCCTAAAAACCAAACCTGGGCACTAACCCAGGTGAAAACCGCAGTTAAATTGGCCTTCATAGTCAGCCTTCTCCCCCTATTCCTTTTCCTAAACGAAGGGGTAGAAACAATTGTTACCAACTGAAACTGAATAAACACCCTTACCTTCGATGTTAACATCAGTCTAAAATTTGACCACTACTCCATCCTCTTCACCCCAATTGCCCTCTACGTCACCTGGTCTATCCTAGAATTCGCATCCTGATACATGCACGCCGACCCAAATATAAATCGATTCTTTAAGTACCTTCTAATCTTCCTAATCGCAATAATTGTTCTAGTCACCGCCAACAACATGTTCCAGATCTTCATCGGCTGGGAAGGAGTCGGCATTATGTCCTTCCTTCTAATTGGCTGATGATACGGTCGAGCAGATGCAAACACCGCCGCTCTCCAAGCAGTTCTTTACAACCGAGTGGGAGACATCGGCCTAATCTTCGCTATAGCTTGAATAGCAATAAACCTTAACTCCTGAGAGATACAACAAATATTCATCAACTCGAAAGATTACGACCTCACCTTCCCCCTCATCGGCCTAATTGTGGCCGCCACAGGAAAATCAGCCCAATTTGGCCTACACCCCTGGCTCCCCTCAGCCATGGAGGGCCCCACACCGGTCTCTGCCCTACTGCACTCAAGCACCATGGTTGTCGCAGGTATTTTCCTCCTTATCCGAATGAGTCCCTTAATAGAAAATAACCAAACAGCCCTCACCACCTGCCTCTGCCTGGGAGCCCTAACCACCCTATTCACAGCAACCTGCGCCCTCACCCAAAATGATATCAAAAAGATCGTTGCCTTCTCAACATCTAGTCAACTAGGACTGATAATAGTCACTATTGGCCTAAACCAGCCCCAACTAGCATTCCTTCACATCTGCACCCACGCTTTCTTCAAAGCCATACTATTCCTCTGCTCCGGCTCCATTATTCACAGCCTAAACGACGAGCAAGATATCCGAAAAATGGGGGGTATACACAACCTAACTCCTTTCACCTCCTCATGCTTAACCCTAGGAAGCCTGGCCCTCACCGGGACCCCCTTCCTAGCAGGATTCTTCTCCAAAGACGCGATCATTGAAGCCCTCAACACCTCCCACCTAAACGCCTGAGCCCTCACCCTCACCCTACTGGCCACATCCTTCACAGCTATCTACAGCCTCCGAGTAGTATTCTTCGTCTCCATAGGCCACCCCCGATTTAATGCCTTCTCCCCCATCAATGAAAACGACCCCGCAGTAATGAACCCCATCAAGCGCCTAGCCTGAGGAAGTATCGTAGCCGGACTTCTGATTACCTCTAACATCATCCCAATTAAAACTCCTATTATATCTATACCCCCACTCCTCAAACTGGCCGCCCTAACTGTAACCATCCTTGGCCTCATCATTGCACTAGAGCTAGCCTCCCTAACAAGCAAACAGCTTAAACCAACACCAATACTGACCCCCCACCACTTCTCCAACATGCTCGGATTTTTCCCTGCGGTTATTCACCGCTTCATCCCCAAACTAAACCTTATCCTGGGTCAAACCATCGCCAGCCAAATAGTAGACCAGACCTGAATAGAAAAATCCGGGCCGAAAGCCATAATCTCAACCAACCTCCCCTTGGTCACGACAACCAGCAACACCCAACAAGGACTAGTAAAAACCTACCTCACATTCTTCCTCCTTACACTAGCCCTTGCCACAGCACTGGCCACCCTTAGACAGCTCGCAAGGCACCGCGACTTAAACCACGGGTGACCTCAAGTACCACAAACAATGTAACAAGTAACACCCACGCCCCTAGTACTAATAGCCCCCCACCCCCCGCATACATCATAGACACACCCCCTGTGTCACCCCGAAAAACAAGAAAGTCATTAGCTTCTTCCACAGACACATAAGACATCCCATGTCACCCACCCCAAGCCATTCACATCACCAACAGCACCCCACCCACGTATGCTATAAAAGCAAAGGCAACAGATGCACTAAATCAATTCTCCGGATAAGGCTCAGCTGCGAGTGCGGCCGAATAAGCAAACACAACCAACATCCCCCCCAAATAAATTAAAAAAAGAACTAAAGATAAAAATGACCCTCCATGCCCGGCTAGCACACCACATCCCATCCCAGACACAACAACCAAACCCAACGCCGCAAAGTATGGAGAAGGGTTTGAAGCAACAGCAATCAAACCTAACACTAGACCAAACAAAAATAAAAACGTAACGTAGGACATAATTCCTGCCAGGATTCTAACCAGGACTAATGACTTGAAAAACCACCGTTGTAATTCAACTACAAGAACCTTAATGGCCAGCCTCCGAAAAACCCACCCCTTACTAAAAATTGCCAACGACGCATTAGTCGATCTCCCTGCTCCGTCTAATATCTCTGTTTGATGGAACTTTGGGTCCCTCCTAGGCCTATGTCTCATCTCCCAAATCGTCACAGGGCTCTTCCTAGCAATACACTATAGCTCTGACATCTCCATGGCATTTTCTTCCGTAGCACACATTTGTCGTGACGTGAACTACGGTTGAATGATCCGAAACATGCACGCCAACGGTGCCTCCTTCTTCTTCATCTGCATCTACATACACATTGCCCGGGGACTTTACTACGGCTCATTCCTATTCAAGGAAACATGAAATGTAGGAGTAGTACTCTTGCTCCTTGTAATGGCAACCGCCTTCGTAGGTTATGTCCTACCTTGAGGCCAAATGTCATTCTGAGGAGCAACAGTAATTACTAATCTACTTTCTGCCGTACCCTACGTGGGCAACACCCTAGTCCAATGAATCTGAGGGGGCTTCTCAGTCGACAATGCCACTTTAACCCGCTTCTTCGCATTCCACTTCCTCCTACCCTTCATTGTTGCAGCAGCCACCGTAATTCACCTGCTATTCCTACACGAAACAGGATCAAATAACCCCCTAGGACTGAATTCGGATGCGGACAAGATTTCATTCCACCCCTACTTCTCATACAAGGACCTTCTTGGATTCGCTGCACTACTACTTGCACTCACAGCACTCGCACTATTCTCTCCCAACCTGCTGGGAGACCCTGACAATTTCACTCCTGCAAACCCCCTAGTAACTCCACCCCACATCAAACCTGAATGGTACTTCCTATTCGCTTATGCCATTCTACGTTCAATCCCAAACAAATTAGGAGGAGTACTGGCCCTACTTTCATCCATCCTAGTACTAATAGTAGTCCCGTTCCTTCACACCTCTAAGCAACGAAGTCTAACATTCCGCCCTCTAACCCAGTTCCTATTTTGAACACTAGTTGCAGACATTGTAATCTTAACTTGAATCGGAGGAATACCAGTCGAACACCCCTTCATCATTATTGGCCAAGTCGCCTCATTCCTCTACTTTGCGCTTTTCCTAGTGCTTGCCCCCATAGCAGGATGGGTTGAAAACAAAGCACTACGATGAGCCTGCATTGGTAGCTCAACGCCAGAGCACCGGTCTTGTAAACCGGCAGGCGGAGGTTTGAATCCTCCCCAGTGCTCAAAGAGGAGGGATTTTAACCCCCACCCCTAGCTCCCAAAGCTAGAATTCTAAACTAAACTACTCCTTGACAGGTACATACATGTATTAACACCATTAACCTATATTAACCATATGGTAGGGCATTCAAGTACATTAATGGTTTATCAACATAACTAGGTGTATAACATTCATACTGGTCCAATTAAAAAGAAGGCTTACTAAAACCATAAATTTCAATAGACTAAAATGAAGCCAGGGATGGAGTCATTTAAGACCGAGCTAGAACTCACATGTCTAATATACACCAAGAAACAACATCCCGTCGAGTAAAAGTTAGGTATGCAGTAAGAACCGACCATCCAGTATATTACTTAATGCCAACGGTTATTGAAGGTGAGGGACAAGTATTCGTGGGGGTCGCACTCAGTGAATTATTCCTGGCATCTGGTTCCTACTTCAGGGCCATTAATTGGTACCATTCCTTCCACTTTCATCGACGCTTGCATAAGTTAATGGTGGTAATACATACTCCTCGTTACCCACCTAGCCGGGCATTAAATCAGTGCATGGGGTTTCCTTTTTTCTCTTTCCTTTCATTTTGCATCTCACAGTGCAAATAGAAAAAGCTGACAAGGTTGAACATTTTCCTTGATCTAAAAGCCTAGTGGTGTAACTTTGTTAAGATAATAACCGAAGAATTGCATAACTGATATCAAGAGCATAATACTACAAGTATAACTAGAGATAATCCTAACAGACACCCCCCTCGGGTTTTAGGGGTCAAACCCCCCCTCACCCCCCCTCCCCCCCCACCGCCACAGAAAATGCTAAGAATCTTGAAACCCCCCCTGGAACAAGAAAACATCTCTGAGCGTGCTTCGGGCCCCATTGAATCGCTTATTTCATTATTTAAATTTTC